CTGCAGTAGCCCTTTGGTTGGGTATTGGAGCAACATTACCTATTGATAAATCTCTAACTTTAGGTCTTTTTCAAATTGATTCCACCGTGAAATAAAATATCACAACGTATCTTTCTAGGGAAGTGAATCTTCCCTAGATACGTTTATTCCAGTTAATTCTGAATCTATATTTAATATAATATACGGATCGTGCTGAATAAATTTAAGCAAAAAAAAAAAAGATGAAATCATTCCAATTCCAATGGACTTCAACAAATAAAAAACTTATTCTTAGGTAAATCAATTACGAAATGTTTTTGTATAATGACCAATATCTGTTTTACATCTTCTATGCGAAAATGTTCAATTTTCATAAGATCTTCTTGACTCTTATTCAAAAGGTCTAATAATGTATGTATATTGGACCTTTTGAGGCAATTATAGGTCCTCGAAGGCAATTCTAATTGGTCAATAAAAAAACATTTCAATTCGATTTCTTTTTTTTTTCTTAGTTTATCCAATCCATCATGAAAAGTGAAAAAGGGTAAAGTAACCCTATTTTGATTGTCCTCTACATTTTTATCTTGTTCTTCTGCATGTAGAAACGGAATAAATAAATCAATCAAATTACGGGAGGCTTCGTAAAGTGCTTCTTTAGGAGTTAAACTTCCATTCGTCCATATTTCGAGAAAAAGTATCTCTTGTTTTTCATTCCCATTACTATAAGAATGAATACTATGATTTGCATTTCGAACAGGCATGAATACAGCATTTATTGGATAACTTCCTTCTTCAGCGTTATTTGCTGTTTTCATACGATATCCTCGATTACTCTCGATTTGTAATCCAATACAAAAATCAATTGGTTCCGTCAGGCTAGCTATATGCTGTGTAGTATCAACGATTTCCACAGAAGGTGGTGAGATGATGTCTTGAGCAGTTACATATCCAGGACCCTTGACGCAAATAGATGCGTCGCGAGTTCCATACAGATTACTTTTCAATACAATTTCTTTCAAATTCATTAAAATTTCATGTACGGATTCTTCAATACCTTCTATGGTAGAATATTCATGTGGTATCTTTTCAGATTTTGCGCGTGTAATACATGTTCCTTCTATTTCTCCAAGCAAAGCCCTTCGCATCGCAATGCCTATTGTATCAGCTTGACCTTTCATAAGCGGAGACAGAATAAAACGTCCATAATAAAAACGCTTACTGTCTTCTCTTGATTCAACACACTTCCACTGTAGTGTCCGAGTAGATACTGCTACTTCTTCTCGAAACATAGTCATATTATTTGATCCGATCATTTAATCATTTCTTTCTCTTGAAATTCGTTCAATTCTCAATTCTTATTTCTATATACGCCTTTTTTTAGGAGGCCTACACCCATTATGTGGCATAGGGGTTACGTCTCTGACAAAACTTAATAGTATACCACTTCTACGAATGGCTCGTAGTGCTGCATCTCTTCCAAGACCAGGACCCTTTATCATAACTTCTGCTCGTTGCATACCCTGATCTACTACTGTACGAATAGCGTTTGCGGCTGCGGTTTGGGCAGCAAACGGCGTCCCTCTTCTTGTGCCCTTGAAGCCGCAAGTACCGGCGGAGGACCAAGAAACAACCCGACCCCGTATATCTGTGATTGTTACAATGGTATTGTTGAAACTTGCTTGAACATGAATAACCCCTTTTGGTATTCGACGTCCAGTCTTACGTGAACTAATGCGCCCACTCCTACGTGAGCCAATTCTTGTTATGGTTTTTGTCATATTTTATCATCTCCTAAATATGAGTCAGAAATATACGTATATTTTATTTTCATGTCAAAATGGGTCCTTTATTTGTTTGTGTATTGAGTCCTTTGGAGAGTCTCTTAAAAAAAAAATTATCCCTGTCTCTGTTTATGCCTCGGGTTGAAACAAATTACTATAATTCGTCCCCGCCTGCGGATCAGTCGACATTTTTCACAAATTTTACGAACGGACGCCCTAATTTTCATATTTGTTTCTCCTTAATTTTATTTTAATTTTGAATCTACTCCTTCGAAGAAAAGAAAATAAGTCTCTTGAAATTTTGAACCTCCGATTGTATCCGAACGAGAGGAATGTTGAAAAGTCACTACGAACCCGAAACATACCATTGGAAAGTGATTCAGTAATTAAACCTTCATGAATCCATTTTTGTTCTTTCATTCCAGGTAACCCCTTTTATTATCAACTCATGGAGTAGGAGTGATATTAGACAACCCTTCCTCTTTTTTCAAAAAAAAAATAGGAAGTTTTCCTACGGATGCAATTCGTAGATCATAAAGATCACCATATATATAACAAAATTTCTCCCCCGATTCCTTCTAGTCGAGCCTCTCGGTCTGTCATTATACCTCGAGAAGTCGAAAGAATTACAATACCCATTCCTCCTAAAATCCTAGGAATTCGTTGATGGTTGGAATAGATTCGTAGGCCGGGTCGGCTGATACGTTTTAAAACAGTTCTATATGGCCCTTTTCTATTCCTTCTATGTCGCAGAGTTGAAACCAAGAAATATTTCTTGCTTACTCGATGTTTTCTCACATTTTCGATAAAGCCTTCGCGTAGAAGTATTTTAACAATGTTTTCAGTGATATTTGTAGATGCTATTCGAACCGTTCCTTTTTTATCCATGTCAGCATTTCGTATAGAAGTTATTATTTCGGCAATAGTGTCCCTACCCATGATGAACTATAATTATTGGTGCCTCCGGGTTTTTATATAATCAGCATGCTCTACTCTTTTTTTTTCATGAATTATTAAAGGTATATGCGTGAGAAACAATCTACTAATGCATTCTACTAATTAATGGAATCTAATTCAGTTCAGATATCTTACTATGAACCTCCCTTTTTTTATGTTTTATTATGTTTTCATCTATTAGTATTTATTTAGAATCTATTTATAATACCTCAGGAGCTAATGAGACTATTTTAGTAAAATTCAACTGTCTCAATTCCCGAGCGATCGCACCAAAAACTCGAGTTCCTTTGGGATTTCCTTCTTGATCAATGACAACTGCTGCATTGTCATCATATTGTATTATCATACCATTGTCACGTTTGAGTTCTTTACATGTACGTACAATTACAGCTCTGATCACTTCTGATCTTTGTAGAGGCATATTGGGAACTGCTTCTTTGATTACAGCAACAATAACGTCACCAATATGAGCATATCGGCGATTACTAGCTCCTATGATTCGAATACACATTAATTCTCTAGCCCCGCTGTTGTCCGCTACATTTAAATAGGTCTGAGGTTGAATCATATCATTCTTATTATTTTTCTCTTTTTTCTTTCAATGCTAACTAACTAAAGGGCGAAGAAAAAAAGAAGAAAGATTGTTTGTCCAGAAATAAAAAAACTGCGGTTTTTTCATCACAAGGCCCCTTTCCTTTCGTTCCATATCCCTATCCCGCAATAACGAATTGAGTTCGTATAGGCATTTTGGACGCAGCTATAGAAATAGCTTCTCTGGCTACAATTTCTGATACTCCACCCATTTCATAAAGTATTCGACCCGGTTTAACGACGGATACCCAATATTCGGGAGATCCTTTCCCCGAACCCATACGTGTTTCGGTAGGCCTTACTGTAACAGGTTTGTCTGGAAATATACGTACCCATATTTTTCCACCACGACGCGCATATCGTGCCATGGCTCGTCGCCCCGCTTCTATTTGTCTAGATGTGATCCAAGCGGGTTCAAGTGCCTGAAGGGCGTATCCGCCGAAACAAATTCGATTGCCTCGATAAGATATTCCCTTCATTCTTCCTCTATGTTGTTTACGAAATCTGGTTCTTTTGGGGTTATAGTTGATGGTTGTTTCTCAATGCCATCTCTACTGCAGAACTGGACATGAGAGTTTCTTCTCATCCAGCTCCTCGCGAATGAAACGATTAAATAATATTGTATATATTTTGAATTGAATGAATAATGAATCATGGAATTTTTTGAGATATAATCTGTCACGTACACGTAGGAATAAAATAAAATGATAAATTCCATTTTATAATTAATGAATCTTCATTTATTTTTACCTTTATTTTATTTATTTTTATTGAATTGCCCAAAACTTAGCAATCCAGTAAGGCTTTCGCGGGCGAATATTTGCTCTTTCAACATCCCTTTCATTCGTAGGGGCGTTCCATGACCTATCAGAATAAATGAATTGGTTCTTGGCTCGTTCCGCCATCCCACCCAATGAATCATTAGGATTCGTTTTCAAGGGAATCTTCCTCAGTCACAGGTTCTGTCGTTCCCATCGCTTCTCGATTAATGACTAGGCCCGAACTCTGCAATGGAGCTCCTAATAAAATTTGTTCCTGAATCAATCTTCTCAGTCTTTATTGACTCGGCGCTCTTTATTCTTTTTTATTTTTCGTATAAATTGTATTCATATTCATCGAATCTAATTATTAATTATGGACGAATACATTAATGCTTTATTACATTGCCTTTTATAAGATAGTTCATAGACCATACATATTGGAATCATATATCATTGCTATTCTTTTTCTTTCTTTCTCTCACCCCTCCATTTATCCATATCCCTTTGTTTTTGCTTCACAACCTTATAGATTGATTTTTCTTTTATGTAAAAAAAAATGCTTCAGTTGCTACAACAATATGATCAATACATCATATAGCGACTGGTTCCTTGGATCCAGATAATACGAAGCAATGAGCTGGTTATTAGTTATATAGTTATTAGTTCATACTAGGGGATGGCCCTTTGTTTTTTAATCCTAACCTAACTCTAAATAAAAAACCAACGAGTCACACACTAAGCATAGCAATTATATGGAGATGGAGTCAATCGAATTGTTATTCAACCCTATAGAATTAAGAATTCGAAAAAATTCTCATTTTTTTGATTGAACGGAAAAAAATGAACGAGTTTGTGATTTTTTATTCAATTGCCGGATGGATGGAACAGAAAGACAACGAAAGGCCCATTATTCCTCGTCTGCAAATATCCA